GTTCTTGTAGATTAGATAATTTTATTCTGATTGAGTTTTTTTTTTATAAGGGAAAAAAAAAAGACAAGTCAAAAAATCTTTCTTTTTTTTTCGAACTCTCAAAAAAAAAAAAAAATCTTTCCTTCCATTCTCAAATGAGAATACAAGGAATTCCATTTTCATACAATATCTTAACTGAATTCTATGTAATGATCAATGCATTTTTTTGATTCTATATCTACATGTGTTGAATCCTAGCAACAATATATCCCCAATGTATTTATTGGGTTGGGATTGACGAATAACCAATACCAATATTAAATTAATGTTTATTAGTGTCGAATATAAATTCGAAATGGGGCGTGGCCAAGCGGTAAGGCAGCGGGTTTTGGTCCCGTTACTCGGAGGTTCGAATCCTTCCGTCCCAGATCGTTTCCATCAGAAACGAAAGATGGGATCACATTGTATCCCACATGAAACATAAAATTGTTAACGAGAACAATCTTTTGTTCTGAATTCTAAGAATGATTCTTAGAATCATATTTTTTCTTTCATTTGGTTTCTCACAAACGTAATCAAGTGTCAAATGTGGGTGGAAATAAATATCTTTTTTTTTGAATTCAAAAAAGAAATTCTGGGTTTATCATTCACATTCAGGATATGTTCGTACTACTCAATATTCATTTTAAAGTTAGTTACTTTTGGAAACTTTATGTCCCATATCTATGAAATGTCAATTCTCACATGAAGCATTCTGAATCGAAATGTGAATGAAAGAAAGGCCTCTTTATTCCCTTACCAAGGGTAAAAAGCCTAAAGTAAATAAATGGGGTATCCCAATTCCACAGTCTATGTGGAGACTAAAGAGTAGGGAGTTTTTGGTACTAATTTCATCACTGGTCTTAAAACTTCTAAAACTGGTGTGGGAAAAAAAAATAGTAAAAACGAATTGATCTGGACCCCATTTTTTGTATTTTATCTGGTTCATCTTATATCTTATCCGGTTCAAATGAATAATTGTAAATCAATGTAATGTAGCGATTGGGGGGAAATTCGTATATTGCATCTACTTGACTTTATGGAATTGATGGAAAAGAAAAATTCTTGAACCTGAAGTAAAACAAAATCTGTATTGTATAAAATAAAAAAGTTTTATTAATAATTGATTTTGTTCCGGGATTGCAAATCTATTAATATTAAAGGTTCTTCTTTTGAGGTTTATAGTTTATTTGTTCGAAAAAAAAATGGATCCTTCATGATTGATCGTCCCGAACAATCTTTTTAAGATGTAAAGTAAATAAGTCTTAAGCAAACTTATTTATTCGTCTTTTTTAGAAATATGTTTCATTCATATGATAGAATATAGAGTTAAATAAATTGGATCCTTGCCGAGCCTTCCCCGGATAAATACTTATCTATCCATAGATAGATAGATAGAAAGTATGTACTATTATATACCGGTATACACACCGGTTGAGCCAATGACTATTCATGATTCCATATTGAATCAATTACATACCGGTTTGAAATAAAATTAGAGGAATGTTATGGTAAAACTTCGTTTGAAACGATGTGGTAGAAAGCAACGTGCGACTTGAAGGACATGATCGGCTGTGGATTCTTACATCCATCATTTTCTATAGGAATGAAGATGTTCTTAGCTCGACATAGTTTGTTCTGCTCTGTTAGGAACCTAATTTGTGTTAGGTTGTAAGTAAATAGTACATGATGGAGCTCGAGCAGAAAGGATTGATTCGTTTATCGGGGGGAAGAATCTAGGGTTAGTAACTATTAATAAGTTAGACCAACTTTGTAAGTATATCCTCAATATATAAATCGAAAGGTTAAAAAAATCGAAAAATCAAAGAAGTTTGAAAAATAAAAAGTAAAATTTTTCAGAATTGGTAAAACTATTTCGATCAAAAGTGTATCACAAGGGAATCCACCGTTCATATTCTATTTCTATAGTATAGAAAAAAATAACAAAAAACAAAAAGGTATGTTGCTGCTCTTTTGAAAGGAGTAAGGATCACCGAAGTAATGTCTAAACCCAATGATTTCACAAAGCAAAGATAAAGGATTCCGGAACAAGTAAACACTATTTTCAATTGTCTCAACAATTGAATCAGAATGAGGAATAAAAATAGATTCGAGATGAGACAAACAAAAGAGGTTAGAGACGGCTCAATAAATGTCTAAGGGTTTCCCTTCGAACTCTGTCAGAATTACCCAACTTGAGTTATGAGTACGAATGAGATTTCTTTTTTTTCTGTAAGGAAGAATAAAAAAACGACTCAAATCATAGTCTAATTTATGATTTTATGGATCCATTTGTCATTATATACATATACAGAAATTTAGAATCCTTTTTTCTCGAGCCGTATGAGGAGAAAACCTCCCATACGTTTCTAGGGGGGGCATTGTTTATTTACATCTATTCCAATGAGCCATCTACCGAATCGTTGCAATTGATGTTCGATCCCGAAGAGAAGGAAGAGATCTTAGAAAAGTAGGTTTTTACGATCCGATAAAGAATCAAACTTATTTAAATGTTCCTGTTATTCTATATTTCCTTGAAAAAGGTGCTCAACCTACGGGAACTGTTTGTGATATTTTAAGGAAGGCAGAATTATTTCAAGAAAGAACTTCGATTCGAGTTAATTAAAGGAAAAAAACAAAATTAATAAATAAAAAAAAAAGGGGGGGGGGTAACTAGTATCTATCTTTGTGTAATTATTTACACACAATTTGCCTTTTTCTTGCTGTATTCATACTTAATTTACTTTTTTTCTTTTTTTGTTTGTTGCGGGAATCCACCAACAAACAAGGGGTTAATCTTGCTTATTGTACCTCTATTGATTGAATAAACCCGAGATTTTTTCTTTACTTTACCTCTTTCGTATTTTTTTTTCATCAAAATTTCTTATTTATGTTTATGTTGTGCCAATCCAACACAAGTCCTTATTTGATTTACTTAAATTTGTTTTCTTAACATTGGATTCATATTGACAATGGTGCATCGAAGAAATATAATTCGATCGTAGATAAATAGATCCGTTTATCTCCACCCCATATTGGTTTTTTCTTTCCTTCACTTCAGTCAAATGATGGGTTTGCCCTACCGGATTTACTGGCATACAAGATGTATTTTCTTAACGAAAAAGAAAAGAAAATTGATAAATAAAATGGTGGTTTGTCACAATTTTGACATCTCCATTGGGAATCTGTTGTTGTTTAATCTGATCTGTCCATTTTGGTATTTTGGTGTTTTTAATTGATCAACAAATCGAAAAGAAAAATTAGTTCTAGTTCAATGTTTTGACGGGGTCGTGCAGTGCAATTCAATTGATTTTTTTATTTTGACCGTATTTACATATCCTATTTATTTTATTCGGGTTGCTAACTCAACGGTAGAGTACTCGGCTTTTAAGTGCGACTATGATCTTTTACACATTTGGATGAAGCAACAGATTCGTCCAGACTATTGGTAGAGTCTATAAGACCACGACTGATCCTCAAAGGTAATGAATGGAAAAAACAGCATGTCGTAATAAAATATTATTATTTTTTTTATTATTTAATTATTAATTATTGAATTTATTATTTAATTAAAAATTAAAGTAGAACTTTGAGTTTATCCTTACCGGATCATTACAAATTTTTTTCTTTTTGGAAGTGAAAAAAAAAAATTCACATTTACTGTTGGGTCTAGTGAATAAATGGATAGAGCCCTATGGCTCTAATTCTGGTGAAATAAAAAGCAACGAGCTTTTGTTCTTAATTTGAATGATTACCCGATCTAATTAGACGTTAAAGATAGATTAGTGCCTGATGCGGGAAAGGGTGGGTTCTTTTGTGAGTGGACCATTGATTTTCTTTCTTTTTTTTTATGAATCCTAATTATTCTTTATTATGGATTGGAGACGGATGTGTAGAAGAAACAGTATACTGATAAAGAGAATTTATTCCAAAGTCAAAAGAGCGATCGAGTTGCAAAAATAAAGGATTTTTTACCCTCTTGTAATTATAACGAACATAAACCAATTGGATAGAAAAGGAGAGGAAAAAGATCTGTTGATTGGACTCCCCTGTTTCCTTTGTTTGTGGGATATATATTTTTTTCTTACTGTAATTATATACAGAATATATACCCTGTTCTGACCATATTGCACTATGTATCATTTGATAACCCCAAAAATGAAATGGGTCCTGTCTCTGGTTCAAGTAGAAATGGAAATGGAAGAATTACAAGGATATTTAGAAAAAGATAGATCTCGGCAACAACACTTTCTATATCCGCTTCTCTTTAAGGAGTATATTTACACATTTGCTCATGATCGTGGTTTAAATGGTTCGATTTTTTACGAATCCACGGAAATTTTTGGTTATGACAATAAATCTAGTTCAGTACTTGTGAAACGTTTAATTATTCGAATGTATCAACAGAATTATTTGATTTATTCGGTTAATGATTCTAACCAAAATCGATTCGTTGGGCACAACAATTATTTTTATTTTCATTTTTATTCTCAGATGATATTGGAAGGTTTTGCAGTCATTGTGGAAATTCCATTCTTGCTGCGATTAGTATCTTCCCTCGAAGAAAAAAAAATACCAAAATCTCAGAATTTGAATTTACGATCTATTCATTCAATATTTCCCTTTTGGGAGGACAAATTATCGCATTTAAATTATGTGTCAGATATACTAATACCTTATCCCATCCATCTGAAAATCTTGGTTCAAATCCTTCAATGCTGGATCCAAGATGTTCCTTCTTTACATTTATTGCGATTCTTTCTTCACGAATATCATAATTGGAATAGTCTTATTACTCCGAATAATTCTATTTTTTTTTCAAAAGAAAATAAAAGACTATTCCGGTTCCCATATAATTCTTATGTATCTGAATGCGAATTTGTATTAGTTTTTCTTCGTAAACAATCTTCTTATTTACGATTAACATCTTCTGGAGCTTTTCTTGAGCGAACACATTTCTATGGAAAAATAGAACATCTTAT